GCGATTGCTAGCCTCTCCTTTGTGTTGACCTAGGGGCTTGCCTGCAAAGTGGCTTCAAACACTCGCTAAGCCCCTATTGAATAGGGCGTGTAAGTCAACTATCTGTCTCAACAGGTGAGGAAGGAAAAAGCTCGCTTTAATTCAGAAGGCAGGAGAGGAAGTTAACTAGCTATCTCCCTACAGGAAGTCATACTAACTAGCAAGCTGTCTGCCCCTTAGGGCGCATAAGTCAACTAGCGGAGGGTAAGGCTTTTAGTTGTTAAGGGAGAGCTAGGGGGAACACTCGCCAGCAAGCACCTGGATAGACTAAAAACAGGGGAAACCGTGACTTGAAGATCGTTTTCCCGTCTATTTGATCGGTGAGGCAGGCAACTCCTAGCTGAGGGTGAGGAACGAGAAGGAGCCAACGGTTGAGGGTCAAGCAAAGGCCCTCGCTGAGGGCTAAGAGGGTTAGTCACTCTCTTATTTAGAGGGGACGGGATAGGGCTTGCTTGTCTTTCTCTCACACCTCTCAGTCAGAATCCGGGCTAGAAGTCGTCCACACGCGCAATTCCTCTCCCTACGGGATAGCTTGTTTGTATTCCGCTCTTCTCCCTGAAGGGAAAGATATCTGAAAGTAGCATTCCCTATATGAATGAGATAGGCAACTTGAAGGGCTAGAGGCTAAGAAGGCAACTAGCTGAGGGCGAAGGGCACACTGAACACGAACCGAATCAACTGAAAGGAGAGGAGCGATAGCAACTCACCAGAAAGCAACTAGCTGTCGCCCTGCTTCCCTCTTCCCTCTCGATAGAGGGCTAAATCACCTACTTAACACTAACCCAATAGAACCAGGAAAGCATAACACCTTTCGCAGTTCCCCTCGCCGGCAAGCACCTAGCTGGCGAGGAAGGAAGACTAACTAGCTCTCCCGTAGGTGCAAAGCCGCTCGCCCTAATGAATAAGCGGGAGAGGGAGAGTGAAAGGAATTTCAAATAGCTCGCTTTAATTCAGAAGGCGGGAGAGGAGAGATAGCCACTCGACTGAAAGGAGAGGCTAGGGGGTGTTTACTTGACTTTACTTTAGAAGGCTTCTACCCGTTCCACTTTCACTCTTAGGAGAACCACGTCGCTCCACTCGCTTAAAGGCAGGAGGGCAACCAGCTCGACCAACGGGAGAGGGAGAGTGAAAGGAGCACACTTCTCGACTAAGGCAATCTCATCTGAAAGCTCAAGCTCAACTTGCCGGTCTGAAAAGAGGCTCAACATTCGGACATATCTTTTCGATTGTTAGCAGGAAGAGAAAGCAGACTAGATTGAAAGAGGAGAAAGGCAAGCGGAAAGCTGCAACACCTTACTATCATCGACAACAGCACGTACAGCATCAACGCCTCCACCTAACACCTCCGTAAGGCCTACCATTACCGTTACTTATCTCTCTTTCTGACTGACTGATAGAACCGTCGAGCTGGCTGATGAGCGAGACATCCCTCCTAGCGCCTGCATGGAGACATCCCTGCTAATTTAGTAAGGGTTGAAATACGAGAAAGGGGCTATCAGAAAGCTCGAAAAAGGGCATGTAGGCTCTTCCTTTTTTACTTTCGCGGGGGACGCTTTTTCTTTTTTTGTTTTTTTTCAAAAAGAAAACTCCAAGATAGCTTGGATTACCAGCTTCTATCTGAAGGAAGAACTCCTCAATATCTGGGCATCCACTTTTCCGTTTTAGTACCATACAAAAGGAAAGGGAGGACGTGAAGCTACTACGGGAGAAAAGCAAGTAGAAGAGGGCTTATGCTCGATTGTAGAAAGTAGAACTCCCAGCCAGTAAAGTGAGACTTCTTGTTATCAACTGGATTCTGTAGCTGCTACCTTCTTTTTCAGTATATGGTGCTGACTCCACTTTAGTAGAAGGTCTACCTCCGGATCTGTTATTGTCCATGCCCTAGCCGTTGCTTCCGCTGGATCAATGGGATCCCAATCTCGATTTCCTAGGTATACTTGCCCTGTTCAGTAACTGAAGCTACTTGTTCTCTTTCACTACACCAAACCCACGAACTTTCACCCAAACGCATACAGTTGATTCCACAGGTACCATGGGCATGCCTGTTGGGGCTTTGAAAAACTTATTGCCGTACCTTATTATTAGAAAAAAAGGGGAGCACTTTGATGGTTTTTTGTCGACAATTGGAACATGAGAATATTCAGTTACCCGGCAGGGTCAAACCAACAGCACAGAGGCTCCGCAGCAACAGGAGCCACAAAGACGATTATAGAAAGATACCAGGATTCTACTCAAACAAGAGCAGCGGTACTCTCCGAAGTCCGCCCTTCAAATAACTACGCTAATTGTAGTAACCTGAACAGGTAAAAACCACAGATGCTGTGGAAAACCTTTCCTTCCTTGCCAAGGGCAGCTGCTCGACCAAGCAACCAATTACCACCCTAAAACGTAGCCAGGGAAAAATTCCTGCTCAGATCTCAATCCTATACTTTTTCTCTTAATAAATTACCTTAGGTAAGCT